TTGATCACATCAGAGCGTTTCCGCGGTCGAATCCACTTTGAATTTGATAAATGCATTGCTTGTGAAGTATGTGTTCGGGTATGCCCTATAGATCTCCCCGTTGTTGATTGGAAATTGGAAACTGATATTCGAAAGAAACGATTGCTTAATTACAGTATTGATTTCGGAATCTGTATATTTTGTGGTAACTGTGTTGAGTATTGTCCAACGAATTGTTTATCAATGACTGAAGAATATGAACTTTCTACTTATGATCGTCACGAGTTGAATTATAATCAAATTGCTTTGGGTCGGTTGCCAATGTCAGTAATTGGAGATTCCACAATTCGAACAATTAGGAATTCGACTCAAATCAAAAAAGGCACGGCTAAACCACTTGATTCAAGAACAATTACCAATTACTAAAATTCCGTTTTGATTGAAAGTAGCGAAGCTTCCTTCATTTTATTTTGCTTAGATAATAACTAAAAATCCTAAAGGGGTTGAGAGTAATGATTTTCATATATTCAAAAAAATATATTTATCTATTCTCTGTATATTAAAATACTACATTACATACAGTATATATATATAAATATCATATCTGTGATTATAATATATAAATAAAAAAAAAAAGAAAATAGAATAATTATTCTATACTCTACTCTAAATAATTTAAATAATTGAATCGAGACATTTTTTCAATGCAATTTTGAACGAAACTTTCAGATAAACAAATGGTATTCAATCATTCATATAATAAATAAACATATCTACATCAACCCACACACGACCCTATATTGATTTAATTCAATTAGAAGGGTATCAAAAAATAGGTAACCTCTTCTTTTTTTTTGTTTGTTCAATAAGGTCATGAAAAATTTCTACTTAATTTATCTTTTATTTTACATAGAATGGATTTGCCTGGACCAATACATGATTTTCTTTTAGTTTTTTTGGGATTGGGTCTTATAGTGGGAAGTCTAGGAGTGGTATTACTTACCAATCCAATTTTTTCTGCCTTTTCGTTGGGATTGGTTCTTGTTTGTACATCCTTATTCCATATTCCATCGAACTCCCATTTTGTAGCTGCTGCACAGCTCCTTATTTATGTGGGAGCAATAAATGTATTAATTGTATTTGCCGTGATGTTTATGAATGGTTCAGAATATTACAAAGATTTCTATCTTTGGACTGTTGGAGATGGAGTCACTTCACTGGTTTGTACAAGTATTTTTTTTTCATTAATTACTACTATCCCAGATACGTCATGGTACGGTATTATTTGGACTACAAGGTCAAACCAGATTATAGAGCAGGACTTGATAAATAATGGTCAACAAATTGGGATTCATTTATCAACAGATTTTTTTCTTCCATTTGAACTTATTTCGATAATTCTTTTAGTTGCCTTGATCGGTGCAATTGCTATGGCTCGTCAGTACTAAATATTTCGAAATTAAATAATATAAAATTATATTAATTAAATTAATATAGACTTGTTCTTTTCTTCAAAATATTTTTTTTATTGTTCATGTATAAATATATAAATATAAAGATAAAGTATAAAAAAAATGAAAAAAAAAAACGGAATTTTTCTATATTTATATCTATTTTCTATTACCAATACCTTTTTGCGTACTTTTTTAATTCTATTTTAGTCAATTGAATCGGTTAAATTGTTGTTCATATTGAAATGAATCGAGATTGATGAGGAGTTGTTCAATGATGCTCGAACATGTACTTGTTTTGAGTGCCTATTTATTATGCATCGGTATCTATGGATTGATTACAAGTCGAAATATGGTTCGAGCGCTTATGTGTCTTGAGCTTATACTGAATGCAGTTAATATAAATTTCGTAACATTTTCGGATTTATTTGATAGTCGCCAATTAAAAGGAGACATTTTCTCGATTTTTGTTATAGCAATTGCAGCTGCTGAAGCAGCTATTGGATTAGCTATTGTTTCATCAATTCATCGTAACAGAAAATCAACTCGTATCAATCAATCGACTTTGTTGAATAAATAGGGTTTATAAAAAAAAATATAGAGTATCTGCCAATAAAAAAATGGGTATGTGCAGCATATAGTGCTATTTGATAAAATGTAATAAATCAAAGTATCTTGGCCTTCTTTCATGAGCAGATCCAGAAGTAGATTGATTCTGGTAAATCTACTAAATCATTGATTCATCTGGTGTCTACAATATATAATTCATTTACTACTTTACTAGATCGAAATTTTATGATGTTAAAAAAAAATTATAGATCCAATGTCACATTCAGTAAAGATTTATGATACATGTATAGGGTGTACTCAATGTGTACGAGCTTGCCCCACAGATGTATTAGAGATGATACCCTGGGACGGGTGTAAAGCTAAACAAATTGCTTCTGCTCCAAGAACAGAAGACTGTGTAGGTTGTAAAAGGTGTGAATCCGCTTGCCCAACCGATTTTTTGAGTGTCCGGGTTTATTTATGGCACGAGACAACTCGTAGCATGGGTCTAGGTTATTGATACGTTCGAGAAAATTCCACTTGAATCCATCATTTTTTATCTTTACCGACAAAACCCGTACTCGAGAAAAGAAATATATATAATAATAAAACTAATAATTTTTTCTTTTCTCGAGTACGGGTTTTCGGGTCAAAGTCAAAGTAAGTGTATCTTGTTTTTACCACGAATGATTTTCCTTGGTTAACTATAATTGTTGTTTTGCCGATATTCGCGGGTACTTTCATTTTCTTTTTCCCTCATAGAGGAAATAAGGTTATTAGGTGGTATACTATTTGTATATGCCTATTAGAACTACTTCTAATGGCCTATGTATTCTGTTATCATTTCCAATTCGATGATCCATTAATCCAATTGGAGCAAGATTATAAATGGATCAATTTTTTTGATTTTCATTGGAGACTGGGAATTGATGGGCTTTCCATAGGACCCATTTTACTCACGGGATTCATCACGACTTTAGCTACTTTAGCAGCTTGGCCAGTTACTCGAGATTCAAAATTGTTCCATTTCCTTATGTTAGCAATGTACAGCGGCCAAATAGGATTATTTTCTTCTCGAGATCTTTTACTTTTTTTTATCATGTGGGAATTAGAATTAATTCCTGTCTACCTACTTTTATCCATGTGGGGAGGGAAGAAACGTTTGTACTCAGCTACAAAGTTTATTTTGTACACCGCGGGGGGTTCCATTTTTCTCTTAATGGGAGTTCTAGGTATGGGTTTATATGGTTCCAATGAACCAACATTAAATTTTGAAACATCAGCCAATCAGCCGTATCCTGTGGCATTGGAAATACTATTCTATTTTGGATTTCTTATTGCTTATGCTATCAAATTACCGATTATACCTCTACATACATGGTTACCAGATACCCATGGGGAAGCCCATTACAGTACATGTATGCTTTTAGCTGGAATCTTATTAAAAATGGGAGCATATGGATTGGTTCGTATCAATATGGAATTATTACCCCATGCTCATTCTATATTTTCTCCCTGGTTGATGATAGTAGGTGCAATTCAAATAATCTATGCAGCTTCAGCATCTCCGGGTCAGCGTAATTTAAAAAAGAGAATTGCCTATTCCTCTGTATCTCATATGGGTTTCATAATTATAGGAATTAGTTCCATAACTGATACAGGACTCAACGGGGCCCTTTTACAAATGATCTCTCATGGATTTATCGGTGCTGCACTTTTTTTCTTGGCAGGAACGAGTTACGATAGAACACGTCTTGTTTATCTCGATGAAATGGGGGGAATAACTATCCCAATGCCAAAAATATTTACAATGTTCAGTAGCTTTTCGCTGGCTTCTCTTGCATTGCCTGGAATGAGTGGTTTTGTTGCAGAATTTGTAGTATTTTTGGGATTAATTATGAGCCAAAAATTTCTTTTAATGCCAAAAATACTAATAACTTTTGTAACGGCAATTGGAATGATATTAACTCCTATTTATTCATTATCTATGTTACGTCAGATGTTCTACGGATATAAGCAATTTAATTCTAAAAATTCTCATTTTTTAGATTCTGGGCCGCGCGAACTATTTCTTTCAATCTGTATTTTTCTACCCGTAATAGGTATTGGTATTTATCCGGATTTCGTTCTCTCACTATCAATTGACAAGGTAGAAACTATTATATCTAATTATTTTTATAGATAGTTAGTTTTTATTTTATAATAAAAAAGTAAAAAAAAAAGTGAAAAAAATGAATTTACTTTAACTTAAAACTTAATAAAATAAACTTTAATTGTAATCAAATATTTTTTTTTGTAGTTTTTGAAAATCATTTGAATCAAGTCAAATGATTTTCAAAAACTCGTACAAACTTTAGTTATCTATGCTTATGCTATTCCTATTATGTATTTGATATTCTATTCGTAACTGCTTTTTTTTTTCAATTAAATGTTAATACGAATGAACCATAACTATGCAGCCCTATTCCTAATAGATTGACTCCAAAATAGCATATCCAAATTATAAAAAATCCTATAGAAGCCACAATTGCAGAATTTGAGCCTTGCAAATTTTCATTTGTTCTAGTATGTAAATAAATTGCGAATATTGTCCAAGTAATAAATGCCCAAGTTTCTTTTGGGTCCCAATTCCAGTAGGATCCCCACGCTTCATTAGCCCATACTGCTCCCGAAAGAATACCTATGGTTAAAAATAGAAAACCGAGACTAATGACACGAGAACTCCAACAATCCAATTGCTGAATTAATTGATGCCTGTGATAATTTCTAAACGAAATAAAACAATTGTTTTGTAAAACATGGCTTATTTCATTCACGTATTGAATTTTTCCAAATGAAAATGATCTAAAATGGTTGTTTTTACATTTTAAATTTTTTTTTTTATTTTTTCGAAATGTAATGGCTAGAAGAGCTACTGATAATAATGATCCGCAGAGAAGAGATGCATAGCTCAATACCATCATACTTACGTGCATCATTAACCACTGTGATTGTAGAGCCGGTACTAATATTGTGGATTGATGCATTTCCGTTAAAAGACCTGAGGTGGCAAATCCTTGAGTCAAAATAGCACTGGGTGCAGTTATTGCACTTAGAAGATTTTTTTGTTTTCTAAAAAAAGGAAGCATATGAATAATGGATAAACTCCATGAAAGGAACATTAATGATTCATATAAATTACTTAAGGGTAAATGCCCCGAATAAATCCAACGAATAACTAATAATCCTGTTATACATAAAAAAGCGGCTACCATTCCTTTTTCCGACGAATCATATAATCCTACGATTTCGTGGACTAATAAGTTAATCAAATAAATCGTCAGTACGATTGAAACAATCGACAAGGAAATGTGAGTTAATATATGTTCTAAAGAAAAAAATATCATAAAAAATCCTAAAAAGGATATCCTCCAAGAATGGAATGGAGATCTGAAATTATATTCTATCCATTATAGGAATTATAATAGTATTTATTTGACTAGTATTTCTTTTTTAGAAATATGCCGCTACTCGGACTCGAACCGAGATGCTCTAGCACTGCTTCCTAAGAGCAGCGTGTCTACCGATTTCACCATAGCGGCTTGCTCGAAATCATAATAGCCCATTCATTTTTAATCGTCGAGATTGGAGGAGTAAATTCAATGCAATATTTATTTTGCCGAAAGATTCAAAATATCTTTTAAATTACTATTTAAACGTTCAATAATCATTACCTTACTTAATTGTAGTGTGAGGTGGGGCTATTGTTGTTAGTTTTAAAACCGCACTGAATGGTTTTTCGTGTGGTTTAAGTTCTTGTAAAATTTGAGAATTGTAAGGAGGTTTAAAATGTTTGTTGGATAGGTTGAAAACTGGATTAACTATAAATTGCCAATTGCTAGGATTTAAATTGTACCCATAATTCGTGGTACTATTTATCAAACTAATTAAGTATTAGTTAAACCAATTAGTAGGCTGTAGATATACCAGTGAAAATTTGTCTTCAATATTTCTAAAACGATTTTTCATTATGGAATGCATATTGTGCTTTATGGATAGGTATCTTAATGTATTCTATAGTTAAAGTTAAGTTAAAACATAGAATATATATTTGGCATCCAGAACCCAATAAGCCTTTTAAAATTAAAAGAAAAATATCATTTTTGTGAAAAGTGAATCGATGGGGAAAATAACAATCCCCATCCCACAAAAACCCACTAACGAGAAAGAAAAAACTTTGTAAAGAGAAAAATGATATATTGTGCCTAATTTTTCGAGCCTTTGTCTAGTAGACACAAAAATGTTATCCTACAACATACGACAATAGAAAATTGCATCTCATTAAGTTTACCATATTAATGGTAATTTCTTATCTTATAAATTATAAATTATCGAATTCGTTGGTTCATATCGATTAAGATTATTCCAAGACTTTTCCAAGTCTTTATTATATAATATATTACTTGTTTGTTGTACAAAAAAGCTTTTTGAATTCCCGGTCGAAAGGGATTTTGCTAAAGAAAAGCTTTTATTCCTGCCCAATACACTTGATTTTTCCAAAAATTTTTACGAATATGCTTTTTGGACATAGAAATACGCTTTTTTTGAATCGCCATTCAAAAATGCAGAGGTTATTCATTTTATAGTTAAATGTGGAAGACATTTATTGTTCAAAAAAATATATAATTTTTTTATTACTCAAATTTACATACAATATTTTGAAGAAAGAATTATTTATACTGACTAGTATTATATATATATAACTATATTCGAATGAAGATATTTATATATATACATGTCATGGCTATAGAAATTGAGTTGCTTTCCATTGGTAAAAAAGAATCAAAAAGAGTTTCAATTGTCTATTTTTGCCATGTTGCATTTCATCTAATTTCAAAAAAGAAATCAAAAAGTTTAAGAACCCTTACCTAATTTAAGAAAACTAGACTGTAAAACTCTTTCTATTAATTGTAATTGATCGAGGATCAAGAAAGTATATCTAATCTAATTAAAATTAGAAAAAATGAGTATCCATTAGTAAAAAATTTATTAAACGATATGTTATTTGAACCAGAAATTTTTATTATTATTTCAGCTCTGTGCAAACTGAAGTGATGAGTAACAAATCGACGAACATCAATAAAATTAATCACAAGTATAAGTTTAAGTTGCTTTATTGAAACAAATATAAGCAACTCACTCAGTTTCCCAACGGACTAGTTCACAACCGATTAATGATTCTGAATTCTGAATTCCGACTCAATTAACGAAAATAAGAAAATAATCTCCTTGTTTTTTTGTTTATCGGGTTGAGTTATTGGTGGATCATAGGATACTCGGAATCAAGTACTTTTTTTTTCATAATTTTTGGACTTGTTTTATGTATATAAACTAAATTATTGTAATAATGAAATGATTGAAAATATTATATTCTCTATGTTCATATATCTTAATCTTTAATTAAAAAAAAAGAATAACCAGACTTAATCGTTTTTATTTTACTATTTGGAAATCATCAGAATTCTTAATTCTATTTCTATATTAATTCTATTTCTATTAAAGTCTTTTCATATCTTTATTTTTTTTTGCTCCGTTCTAAATATAAAAGAGTTGGTGAATCGGAAACAATTTAACAATAAAAAAAGGTTTATTTTTTATGGAATATACGTATCAATATGCGTGGATCATACCTTTCGTCCCCCTTCCGGTTCCTATAGCAATAGGGGTAGGCCTTTTTCTTTTCCCGGCGGCAACAAAAAATATTCGTCGTATATGGGCTTTTCTTAGTGTTTTATTACTAAGTATCGTTATGATTTTTTCCGTCAATCTGTCTATTCAGCAAATAAATGGCAGTCCATCCTACCAATATGTATGGTCTTGGACCTTAAATAATGATTTTTCTTTAGATTTAGGCCACTTAATAGATCCGCTTACTTCCATTATGTTAATATTAATAACTACTGTTGGAATAATGGTTCTTATTTATAGTGACAATTATATGTCTCATGATCAAGGCTATTTGACATTTTTTGCTTATATTAGTTTTTTTAACGCTTCGATGCTGGGATTAGTTACTAGTTCAAATTTGATACAAATTTATATTTTTTGGGAATTAGTTGGAATGTGTTCGTATCTATTAATAGGTTTTTGGTTCACACGACCCCTTGCCGCAACTGCTTGTCAAAAAGCGTTTGTAACTAATCGTGTAGGGGATTTTTTTTTATTTTTAGGAATCTTAGGTCTTTATTGGATAACGGGGAGTTTTGAATTTCGGGATTTATTTGAAATAGCCAATAATTTGATTGATAATAATGGGGACAATTCTTTATTTCTTACTTTGTGTGCTTCCCTATTATTTGTAGGTTCGGTTGCCAAGTCTGCGCAATTCCCTCTTCATGTATGGTTACCTGATGCTATGGAAGGCCCTACTCCTATTTCGGCTCTTATACATGCTGCTACTATGGTAGCAGCAGGAATTTTTCTTGTAGCTCGACTTTTTCCTCTTTTTACAGTCATACCTTACATACTGAATATAATTTCTTTGGTAGGTATAATAACAATACTATTAGGAGCTACTTTAGCTCTTGCTCAAAGAGACATTAAAAGAAGTCTAGCCTATTCTACAATGTCGCAATTGGGCTATATTATGTTAGCTTTAGGTATGGGATCTTATCGAACTGCTTTATTTCATTTGATCACTCATGCCTATTCGAAAGCATTATTGTTTTTAGGATCTGGCTCCATTATTCATTCAATGGAAACTATTGTTGGGTATTCCCCAGATAAAAGCCAGAATATGGTTCTTATGGGTGGTTTAAAAAAATATGTCCCAATTACAAAAATTTCATTTTTTTTAGGCACGCTTTCTCTTTGTGGTATTCCACCTCTTGCTTGTTTTTGGTCCAAAGATGAAATTCTTAATGATAGTTGGTTGTATTCACCCATTTTTGCAATAATAGCTTGTTTCACAGCAGGATTAACTGCATTTTATATGTTTCGGATGTATTTACTTACTTTTGAAGGTCATTTAAATAGTAATTGTAAAAATTACAGCGGCAAAAAAAATAATGTGTTCCATTCAATATCTATCTGGGGAAAAAAAGGACAAAAAGTAAAACAAAATAATTTGATTTTATCAACAATGAATCATAATCAAAGAATTTCTGTTTTTTCGAAAAAAGTATATCCTATTGTTGGTAATGTAGAAACCAATATGGTGGGGCCTCTTATTACTATAAAAAATGTTTCCAATAAACAAATTTCCACATATCCTTATGAATCGGACAATACTATGTTATTACCACTTCTTATATTGGTCTTAGTTACTTTGTTCGTTGGATCCATAGGAATTCCTTTTGGTCAAGGAATAATTCATTTAGATATATTATCCAGATGGTTAACTCCATCAATAAACTTTTTACATTCAAATTATGATTTTGATTGGGATGAATTTGTGATAAATGCTATTTTTTCAGTCAGTATAGCATATTTCGGAATATTTATAGCGTTTCTTTTCTATGGGCCTGCTTATTCCAATTTTAATAATTTGAACTTCATAAATTTATCTGTTCAACTGGGTCCTAGGAGAATTATTTGGGACAAAATACTCAATTTTATATATAATTGGTCATATAATCGTGGTTACATAGACGCTATTTATACAAAAACCTTAACTACAGGTATAAGAGGGCTGGCAGAACTAAGTTATTTTTTTGATAAACAAGTAATTGATGGAATTACGAATGCTGTTGCTATTCTAAATTTATTTGTAGCAGAAATTATCAAATATGTAGGCGGAGGACGAATCTCTTCTTATCTCTTCTTTTACTTATTTTATGTATTTATTTTTATAGTAATTTACTGTATTTTTAATTTACAATTTTCATTTTAAATCAAAAGTGTTTTTTATTTTTTCTTCAAATTCTCGGTAATCAGTAGTAAGGGCAGTAGGAAGAGCGATATCATGAAGTTTGTTTATCCAAAGAGTTTCGATAGAATCTTCTATCGAGTTTATTAAATACTCGTTCATGTTTGAACCTGAA